TATCGCTTGGAAATTTATTCCACCTCCAGGGTATCATCCTGACGTCTCCTCTTCGACTTAAACGACGGGCTTCTAATATCGCTTGGAAATTTATTCCACCTCCAGGGTATCATCCTGACGTCTCCTCTTCGACTTAAACGACGGGCTTCTAATATCGCTTGGAAATTTATTCCACCTCCAGGGTATCATCCTGACGTCTCCTCTTCGACTTAAACGACGGGCTTGCTTGCTACTATTATCTTACTACTCTTCCTTACCTACTATCTTAGTATTCCTACTATAGGTATATATATGGGGGGGGGTATCTTACTGGTAGTACTCTATATACAGGGTATCCTTATCCTACTATAGGTATATATATATAGGTATTCTTATCCTATCATTCATCTTATTACTCTTCTCTCTCTTATTATCTTCTCTTCTTCTACTATTCTCTTTCTCTTCTTTTCCCCTCCTACGGAGGGGCCCCTCATTTATATGCGTAGTTTAAAAGTAGGGACGCCGATTTATGGATTGCTAAAACCTCTACAACTAATAAATTATTTATAATAGAATTAAACTATGCCCTTAAGTATCAAAAACTTATGTGCCTCTTACACCAATAAATAAAAAGATAAGCTAAGATTAAGCTTGTAGGTTCATACCCTATTTATGGGGTTACCCTCTTTTTAATGTTTAATTATCCAGCACGTATCTTGTTTGGGTTAGCCTTATGTTTAGGGACTCTAATTTCAGTTTCCTCAAACACTTGATTTGGGGCCTGGGCGGGGTTAGAAGTGAACCTCCTTTCTTTCATCCCCTTAATTTCCACCAAGGGGATGATATCAGTAGAAGCAAGTTTAAAGTACTTTCTTACACAAGCCCTGGCCTCGATCCTCCTCTTCTTCTCTATCCTCTTTCTCTTAGGATACTATAAGGTAAACTTTATTCCTTTACTCACAAATCTCCCAATCTTTATATTATTTAATACTGCTCTTTTAATTAAGCTAGGGGCAGCACCTTTCCACTTTTGGTTCCCGGGAGTTATAGAGGGAATTAATTGGAGCACCAGCCTTATTTTAATAACTTGGCAAAAATTAGCACCCTTAGTTCTCATTTCTTATACTTTTTATGGGGGATCTCTAGTATATGTAAGTATTATCCTTTCCTCCTTTATTGGGGCTGTAGGGGGCTTAAACCAAACTTCTTTACGAAAAATTATAGCTTACTCTTCTATTAACCATTTGGGATGAATCCTTTCAGGAATACTTTTAAATAATCTTTATTGGTTTATCTATTTTCTGTTTTATTGTTTTTTAAGAGGCTCTTTAATCTTTCTTTTTATAAACTCTCAACTTTCTCAATTTAATCATTTATTCCTTACCAAGGACTCTAATTTTTTTAATAAAATCTTTCTTTTTGGGAATTTTCTTTCTTTGGGTGGTTTACCGCCTTTCTTGGGGTTCTTTCCAAAGTGATTAATTATTCAAGGTTTGTCTACTAGTGGGCATATCCTCTTGATTGGAATTATTACTTCCCTAACTTTGGTTGTTTTATTTTATTATTTGCGAATTTTCTTCACTTCTATTACTATTTCTGGTGTGGGTACGAAATGACAATTTTCTGACTCTTATTGATCATCACTGTCCTCATGCTTGGCTAGAGTTTCTATTTTCAGCTTACCTCTTTTCCCTTTATTCTTTTCATTCCTTTAAAGATTTTATGTTAATAAACAAATAACCTTCAAAGTTATAATTGAAAGTGTAAATCTTTCAAGTCTTAATATTTCTATGTCTCCAGAATTGCAGTCTGGTATTTTCCTAAACTATAAAACCTGATCGGGGAGTTTGTCCTCGTTTATAGATTTACAATCTATCGCCTAATCTCAGCCACCCTATCGCGACAATGATTACTTTCTACTAACCATAAGGATATTGGAACTTTATATTTTATCTTCGGGGCTTGATCCGGGATGATCGGCACATCTTTAAGACTTTTAATTCGGGCGGAGCTTGGTCAACCAGGTTCTTTAATTGGAGACGACCAAATTTACAATGTGATCGTCACTGCTCATGCTTTCATTATAATTTTCTTCATGGTTATGCCAATTATGATCGGAGGATTCGGAAATTGGTTGGTTCCTTTAATATTAGGGGCCCCAGATATAGCTTTCCCTCGTATAAATAATATGAGATTTTGGCTCTTGCCTCCAGCTTTAACTCTTCTTTTAGCTTCTAGTATAGTAGAAAGAGGGGCAGGAACCGGGTGAACTGTTTATCCTCCTTTAGCCTCCGGGCTAGCTCATGCAGGAGCTTCTGTTGACTTAGCCATCTTCTCCCTCCATTTAGCAGGGGTATCTTCCATTTTAGGGGCTGTAAACTTTATTACCACAACTATTAATATACGAACAAGAGGTATAACTCTCGATCGGATACCTTTATTTGTATGGTCTGTTCTTATTACTGCAATCTTACTCCTCCTTTCTCTACCCGTTCTAGCTGGGGCTATTACTATACTTTTAACCGATCGTAATTTAAATACCTCCTTCTTTGATCCAGCAGGTGGAGGAGACCCTATTCTTTATCAGCACCTTTTCTGGTTCTTTGGCCACCCAGAGGTTTATATTTTAATCCTACCTGGATTTGGTATAATTTCCCATATTATTAGTCAAGAAAGTGGGAAGAAGGAAGCTTTTGGGTCCCTAGGGATAATTTATGCTATATTAGCTATTGGCCTTTTAGGGTTCGTAGTTTGGGCACATCACATATTTACTGTCGGCATAGACGTTGACACTCGAGCCTACTTTACAGCCGCTACCATAATCATTGCTGTTCCTACTGGAATTAAGATTTTTAGATGGTTAGCAACCCTTCATGGTACCCAGCTTACTTATAGCCCGTCATTGCTTTGAGCATTAGGCTTCGTCTTTTTATTTACTATTGGGGGTTTAACTGGAGTTATTTTAGCTAACTCTTCTATTGATATTGTTCTTCATGACACTTATTATGTTGTCGCTCATTTTCATTATGTTTTATCTATAGGGGCAGTCTTTGCAATTATAGGAGGTGTCATTCATTGGTTTCCCTTATTTACTGGGTTAACACTAAACCCCCAATGATTAAAGACCCATTTCCTAGTGATATTTGTAGGGGTAAATTTAACCTTCTTTCCTCAACATTTCCTGGGGCTAAGAGGTATACCTCGACGATATTCTGATTACCCTGATGCCTATACTTCTTGGAATGTTGTTTCTACAGTCGGTTCTACTATTTCTTTACTAGGAGTTTTAATACTAGTATTTATTATCTGAGAAGCCTTCGTTAGTCACCGTCAGGTAGCCTTTCCTCTCCAAATAGCATCATCCATTGAGTGAATACATGAGCTCCCACCGGCTGAACATAGTTATAGAGAACTCCCTACCTTGCTAAACTTCTAATATGGCAGACCAGTGCAATAGATTTAAGCTCTATATAGAAAGATTATTCTTTTATTAGAACATGGCAACTTGATCAAATTTAGGATTCCAAGATAGTAATTCTCCCCTAATAGAACAATTAACCTTCTTTCATGACCACTCTTTATTAATTTTAGTTATGATTACTACCCTTGTTGGGTATCTTATAGCTGCCTTATTCTTTAACTCTTATGTTAATCGAGTTTTACTCCAAGGCCAAGCTATCGAAGTAATTTGAACTGTGTTACCAGCTGTAACATTAATTTTCATTGCCCTACCTTCATTACGACTTCTCTATATGTTAGATGAGGTTAGAAGCCCGGCAGTCACCTTAAAGACAGTTGGTCACCAATGGTATTGAAGCTATGAATATTCTGATTTTCTTCAACTAGAATTCGACTCTTACATAATCCCCACTTCTGATCTTCCAGATTCCGGATTCCGATTATTAGATGTTGATAATCGAATTGTTTTACCTATGAAGACGCAAATTCGAATTTTAATTTCTGCCGCTGATGTTCTACACTCTTGAGCACTACCCAGTTTAGGGGTAAAGGTTGATGCCATACCTGGACGATTAAACCAGACAAGCTTCTTTATCAATCGACCAGGACTCCTTTACGGACAGTGTTCGGAAATTTGTGGAGCTAATCATAGTTTTATGCCTATTGTTATTGAGAGTGTCCCAACAAACATCTTCCTATCTTGAGCTTCTAAGATAAGTAGTTCTTCACTAGGTGTCTGAAAGTAAGTAATGGCCTCTTAAGCCACTAATAGTAAATCACACCTACTTCTAGTGAAAGAGTTAGTTAAGTTAATATTAGTATGTCACACTAAAGTCAGGGGATATCCTCTACTCTTTGATTCCCCAAATAGCCCCACTTTCTTGAATCCTATTGTTTTTCTTCTTCACCCTTATTTATGTCCTTTTTAACATCCTTAACTATTTCTCATTTAACACTAGCGCTTCAACACAGGAGGGTAAGTCTAACCAAACACAACACTCTCTAACCTGAAAGTGATAACAAACCTATTTTCAGTTTTTGATCCTTCTAGTTCCGTATTTAGACTTTCCCTTAACTGGTTAAGTACCCTTCTTGGTATTTTGTGCTTACCTCTAAGTTTCTGACTTTTACCCTCTCGGTTTACCTACCTGTGAAATTCTGTTACCTCAACCTTACATAAGGAATTTTCTACTCTTCTCGGGCCTGGGGGTAAGTCTGGAAGAACTTTCCTGTTTATCAGTCTTTTCTCTCTTATCTTATTCAATAACTTCTTTGGGCTCTTCCCTTATATTTTCACTAGTTCTAGCCATTTAAGTTTTACCCTTACTCTGGCCCTGCCACTTTGGTTAAGATTTATGGTTTATGGGTGGTTAAATCACACTCAACATATATTCGCTCACTTAGTACCCCAAGGCACCCCTCCCGTCCTTATACCTTTTATGGTTTGCATTGAAACAATTAGAAACATCATTCGTCCAGGAACCTTAGCTGTTCGATTGGCCGCTAATATAATTGCTGGACACCTTCTAATAACACTTATAGGAAACACAGGACCTAGTTTAGCCTTAAGTCTAGTTTCGTTTTTACTTGTAGGGCAACTTGCTCTCCTACTCCTAGAATCAGCCGTTGCTATCATTCAGTCTTATGTATTTGCAGTTCTCAGAACCCTTTATTCTAGTGAAGTAAATTAATGTCCACTCATAATAACCACCCTTTCCATTTAGTAGACCAAAGTCCTTGACCGTTAACCGGTGCCATCGGTGCTATAACTACACTAAGAGGTTTAGTTCAATGATTTCATTTTTATAACACCCAACTTCTAATCTTAGGAACAACTATTACCCTCCTTACCATAATTCAATGGTGGCGAGATGTCACTCGAGAGGGCACCTTTCAAGGCCTCCACACTTATGTTGTCACTTTAGGACTCCGTTGAGGAATAATTTTATTTATTGTTTCAGAAATTTTCTTCTTTGTTTCCTTCTTCTGGGCATTCTTTCATAGCAGACTCTCCCCTACAATCGAAATCGGCTCAGTATGACCACCTGTAGGTATTTCACCTTTCAACCCTCTTCAAATCCCTCTTCTGAATACCGCTATCTTATTGGCCAGTGGTGTGACAGTTACATGAGCACACCATGCCTTAATAGAGGGTAATTATTCTCAGGGACTCCAGGGGCTGTTCTTTACAGTTATTTTAGGAATCTACTTTACTATCTTACAGGCCTATGAATATATCGAAGCTCCTTTCTCAATTGCCGATGCAGTTTATGGCTCTTCCTTCTTTATAGCAACAGGATTTCACGGTCTTCATGTAATTATCGGGACTACATTTTTAGCGGCCTGCTTATTTCGACATTACTACGAACATTTTTCTCCAAATCATCATTTCGGGTTTGAGGCAGCTGCCTGATACTGACATTTTGTAGATGTTGTATGGTTATTCCTTTATCTTTCTATCTATTGATGAGGAAGTTATCTGTTTAGTATAAAAAGTATATTTGGCTTCCAACCAAAAGGCCTGAACTTCAGAATAGATAATATTTGTTATTCTAGTCCTAGCTACCATCTTAATTGCCCTAGCTACAGTAGTCATATCCTTAGCGTCTCTGCTATCAAAGAAGGATATTAACGACCGAGAGAAAAGAACTCCCTTTGAGTGCGGGTTTGACCCTAGAAGATCCTCCCGACTCCCCTTCTCTCTTCGCTTCTTCCTTATTGCTATAATTTTTCTTATCTTTGATGTTGAAATTGCCCTTCTTCTTCCTCTTGCCCTTACTATTAACTCTACCCCTAATATGTGGTGATTTGCTATTGCCTCCTCTTTCATTTTTATTTTGTTAATTGGGCTCTACCACGAATGGTCTCAAGGGGCTCTAAATTGAGCAAACTAGGATTATAGTTAACCATAACACCCGACTTGCATTCGGGAGGTGTTGAAACTTCTTCAACTTATCTTAAATAAGAAGCGATGATTGCATTCAGTTTCGACCTGACCCTAGGTGGTAACACCCTTATTTAAGCAAAGCCAAAAAGAGGCTTATCACTGTTAATGATAGAATTGGTTGCAAGCCTGCTTAAGATATAAAGCCATATTTGGGGACCGCTAACTCCCTCTCTAGCAGTTAAATTCTGTTAATATCTTTGGGCCGTAAGGGCCTACCTAGTTTTTAGCGAACTTAGGGGTAGCTAGTTTTAGCGAGCTTAGGGGCCGTAAGGGCCTACCTAGTTTTTAGCGAACTTAGGGGTAGCTAGTTTTAGCGAACTTAGGGGTAGCTAGTTTTAGCGAGCTTAGGGGCCGTAAGGGCCTACCTAGTTTTTAGCGAACTTAGGGGTAGCTAGTTTTAGCGAACTTAGGGGTAGCTAGTTTTAGCGAGCTTAGGGGCCGTAAGGGCCTACCTAGTTTTTAGCGAACTTAGGGGTAGCTAGTTTTAGCGAACTTAGGGGTAGCTAGTTTTAGCGAGCTTAGGGGCCGTAAGGGCCTACCTAGTTTTTAGCGAACTTAGGGGTAGCTAGTTTTAGCGAACTTAGGGGTAGCTAGTTTTAGCGAACTTAGGGGTAGCTAGTTTTAGCGAGCTTAGGGGCCGTAAGGGCCTACCTAGTTTTTAGCGAACTTAGGGGTAGCTAGTTTTAGCGAACTTAGGGGTAGCTAGTTTTAGCGAACTATCTAAACTCCTGTTCATGTAGTTTATTAAAACATTACATTTTCACTGTAAAAATAGGCTCTGCCTCATAAATACTTAAAGGTATAAAACCACCTAGACATCTTCAGTGTCTCGCTCTACTTAAGCTATTAAAGTAAACTAAAAAGAATATTGCCAACAAAGAAAACCAAATCACAAACCCCACAAAGAAAATCTTTAATTCATTTCGATGGAATTCTTGTACCTTGCTAGCCTGGTCTGCCAGTCCCTGGTATAAGCCTTGACCTCCTAACATTTCAGATCAACCATGATCCCCTCTTTTAATAACCAAATAACTCAAAGAAAGAGGGAACTTAGAAACACCCAAAGTGAATAACATAGGTATGAACCACATGGACCCCATAAAAACCACTGCTCTATAATTTTCTACTCTTTTCACTCGCATGGCAACGCTGAAATCAGCAACTTCGTATCCCAATCAAACTCCTAACAGGCTAACTCTCAAAACCAAAGTCTTCAAGCCTAAGGGTAGGCAAATTATGCTTGGACTTGGAAATAAAAGTCAAGAGAGGGCTCTGCCCCCAATGATCGACATCACTATGAGCCCGGTCATCCCGATAAACATATTTCATCTTTCATCCGTTATTGGATGACAAGTAGGAAGATTGGGGCTTCCTCTTAAACTATAGTAAACTAGCCGGGCGGTATAACATACTGTTAAGCCTGTCGAAACAAAATAAAGGAGAAAAATAAAATAATTAAGGTGCCCCATTGAAGCCATCTCCAAAATTAAATCCTTAGAATAAAACCCCGCCAAGAAGGGTATACCACATAAAGCCATATTTGCCACACTCAAACAACTGACTGTGTAAGGTATCTGAGAAACCAATCTGCCCATATTACGAATATCTTGGGAATCCTTTATATTATGAATTACTGCACCTGCACATATAAATAACAAAGCCTTAAAGAGGGCATGAGTTAAAAGATGAAAATAGGCTAACTTATTCAATCCTATTGATAAAATACACATTATCAGACCTAATTGACTTAAGGTAGAAAGGGCAATAATCTTCTTTAGATCAAATTCAAAATTAGCCCCCAAACCAGCTATAAATATAGTTAAACCAGCAATTACTATAAGATACTCAAAGGCAGGAGTACTTCTTAGCAGAGGACTGAATCGGATTAGTAAATACACCCCTGCTGTTACTAAGGTAGAAGAGTGGACTAAAGCAGAGACTGGCGTAGGGGCGGCTATAGCTGCCGGTAGCCAGGCAGAAAAGGGAATTTGAGCACTTTTAGTTATAGCTGCCAGTACCACAAGCCAACCAATAATCACCATTGGCCATCTCCCCTTTGCTGCATCTAAATAAAAGATATAATTAAATCCTCCGTAATTCAACATTCAGGCAATTGCTATAAGTAAGGCTACGTCACCCACTCGATTTCTTAAGGCAGTAAGTATCCCAGCATTATATGATTTTACATTCTGGTAATAAATTACTAAACAATAAGATACTAAACCTAATCCGTCTCATCCCAACAAAATGCTGATAAGATTGGGGCTGATAATTAAAAATATCATCGATAGCACAAACGCTAAGACTAACAAAATAAAACGATTAATATTATAATCGCTCCCCATATATTCTCCTCTATAATAAATTACCAGAGAGGAAATTAAAAGAACCAAACTCATAAAAATGAGGGACATTCAATCTAACAAGACAGTTATCACGACTGAAGTTCCTTGAAGGGTAACCAACTCTCATTCTAAAAAGAGAGAGTAATCCTGAAGTAAATAATAAACCCCATAGTATAAACAACTTACACTCCCTATGAGGAGAAACACAAATCTAATCACACATAGCGATAACGTCCATAACATGACTTAAAATAAATATTATATCTTTGATACCACAAATCAAAATTTTAGTTAAACTATTTAAGTAAATTCAAAGAATGCCAGGTTCTCTCTTAAGAATGAGGAGATTTAAAGGTAGTCAATGTAAAATCAACACTAAATACTCACGGGTAGTCCCTCTTATGCTTCCATATCCTCTGAAGCTCCACTTACCATGCTGACTAAAAGAATATAAATAAAGGGTATAAGCAGCGCTAAAGAAAGAGATTAACATAAGAGCCACTATGCTCACCCAAGACCATGCCACCAATCTATTTAATAGGCTCAACTCACCTAATAAATTCAACGTAGGAGGGGCTGCTATGTTTGCTCTTCTTAGTAAGAACCACCACAATCTTAATCTGGGCATCAAATTAATTAAGCCCTTGTTGATAAGTAAACTTCGTCTCCCTAGACGCTCATAAACTATATTTGTTAAGCCAAATAAGCCCGAAGAACATAATCCATGGGCAATCATTATTATATAAGCCCCACACATACCCCAATAATTTAATGTTATCATACCCCCTAACACCAGCCCTATGTGAGCCACAGAAGAATAAGCCACCAAAGATTTTAGATCTCTTTGTCGTAAACAAATTAAACTAACTAAAACTCCTCCAATTAGACTTACTCTAACCCAAATGTAGTTATAGGCTAAAGCCTTAGAGGTAACCATACCTAAAACTCGAAATAAGCCATAACCTCCTAACTTTAATAAAACACCAGCTAAAATCATCGACCCACTAACCGGAGCCTCAACATGCGCCTTTGGTAGCCAAAGATGAACCAAAAATATCGGCATCTTTACTAGAAAAGCCCCGATCATCACCAAATATATTAAAATACTCACATCAGCAATAGGGCTAGAAAAGTAAACATAAAATAATCTACCTAAACACTCATAAGAAACAAAAATTCCAATTAACAGAGGTAGAGAAACCAAAAGAGTGTAGAATAAAAGATAAGTCCCCGCCTGAATACGTTCCGGCTGGTATCCTCAACCCAAAATTAAAAATAATGTAGGGATCAAAGAGGCTTCAAAGTAAATATAAAAGAATAAAATTCTTGAGCTTCTAAAAGTAAGGACTAATATTAATAAAAGAAACAATACCAAGAAACTGAACATTGTGTCGGAATAGTTATCCTTATACACCCCTTGAGAGGCACTAAACATTAACCCACAAATCCAAAAACTTAAAAGAATTAATCCATAAGATACCACATCACACCCAAATGTATAACTGGTTAAGCCTATCAACCCCGGGGAACTACTCACTAACATAAATAAGATTCTAGCTCCATAAATAGAGATTTGCAATATGTGTCACGGTTTCTTAAACATCACTAAAGGTATCGTAAACAAGGCTAGAAAAATAAACTTTAACATTGTAAAACACTAAAAGATTGAAAATAGTCATTACCATGGGTCCGGATAATTCTCACTAGAATCGAAAGCCCTAAAGCCCCTTCACAAACAATGAAAGTGAGAAAGACCATCAGAAAATATAACTCCGAGCTCTTTCTGAGTAAATAAAAATAAAGTATTATATACAAAGAAAGGGAAATAAATTCTAATCTCAATAAAGTAATTAAAAGATGCTTACGACGAGAGGAAAAGACATATAACCCCATCAACACCAATAATCCTCTTAATCCTAGTCAATAAAATTTTAACATTATGCTTTAGTAGTTTAATAAAAACGATGGTCTTGTAAGCCATAATTAGGGATTCCCTCTAAAACTTCAGGGATGAAGCCTAAGCTCCCTCTTTAGTCTCCAAAACTAATATTTTCTCAAACTGCTCCCTGATTTGTTAAAACCTATACTCCTCTCCATAATTATATTAATAGGGCCTCTTCTAATTTCCATAAAACACCCCTTAGCTATAGGGCTGGTCCTCCTCATACAAACTATTCTTATTTCCCTTCTTACAGGATTTCTAAATTCCTCTTTTTGGATATCCTATATCCTCTTCTTAGTTTTCTTAGGCGGGATACTAGTTCTCTTTATTTATATAACAAGATTGGCCTCTAATGAGATATTTTCTATTTCTTCTCCTATTATTACTTTCCTCCCGGCTACTTTTCTCGGGGTAGGCTTAATAAGATGAGGGATTTCTTTATTTGATTGTCTAAATCCAACTTACACAAGATTTAAAAGATTAAACCAACTTCAAGATAATTACTTGCTACCCAACCTAACCTTAAAATTATACAACACCTTTTCATCCCACTTAACTTTCCTACTAGTAATTTATCTATTTTTAACTCTTATTGTTGTAGTTAAGCTAACAAGTATTAACCAGGGACCCCTTCGACCCTACCATTAATGTTTAAACCTTTACGTCTTCACCATCCCTTATTTAAGATCGCCAATGGAGCCCTTGTTGACCTCCCCGCTCCTTCTAACCTTTCTGTATGATGAAATTTTGGGTCCCTGCTAGGACTTTGTTTAATTATTCAAATCGCTACTGGTCTTTTTCTAGCCATACACTACACTGCTCACATCGATTTAGCCTTTTCAAGAGTTGCACATATTTGTCGTGATGTAAACTACGGGTGGTTTCTTCGGACACTCCATGCTAACGGGGCTTCAATATTCTTTATCTGTATCTATTTACATGTAGGGCGAGGCATATACTATGGATCTTATCAGTATCTTCACACTTGATCTGTAGGTGTTATTATCCTCTTCCTTGTTATAGGAACAGCCTTTATAGGGTATGTACTCCCCTGAGGGCAAATATCTTTTTGAGGGGCTACTGTCATCACTAATTTGTTATCCGCCATCCCTTATTTAGGGACTATATTAGTACAATGGGTTTGAGGAGGATTCGCCGTAGATAACGCAACTCTCACCCGGTTCTTCACCTTTCATTTTCTTCTTCCCTTCATCGTGGCAGCTGCCACGATAGTACACTTACTTTTTCTCCATCAAACTGGTTCCAATAACCCACTTGGTTTAAACTCTAATCTAGATAAAATTCCGTTCCACCCATATTTTTCATTCAAGGATATTATTGGATTTGTAGCCCTATTAGCCTTCCTTACTCTCTTGACTCTTTTAAACCCTTATCTTTTAGGAGATCCGGATAATTTCATTCCAGCAAACCCTCTTGTCACTCCTGTACATATTCAACCTGAATGGTACTTTCTTTTTGCCTACGCCATTCTTCGATCTATCCCTAATAAGTTAGGAGGGGTCATCGCTCTCGTAGCTTCTATTGCTATCCTTTTTATTTTACCTTTCACAAATAAGTCTAATTTCCGGGGACTAGAATTTTATCCCCTAAACCAAACTTTATTTTGAGTTCTCTTAATTATAGTTTGTTTACTAACTTGGATTGGAGCCCGCCCTGTAGAAGCTCCTTTCATTTTGATAGGACAAACTCTGACCATTACCTATTTCTCTTACTTCATTCTAAACCCCCTAACCCTTAAATTATGAGACAATTTAATTTCTTGGCCAAGCTATGGGAGCATACTTGTTTTGAAAACTGGTTAAAGAGGTTCAAATCCTCTCTTGGTCTCTACTTAATTAGTAGTAATACACAATAAACACCAAACACCCCGAGAAGAAAATTAAGAAATTCAAAGCCACGGGGAGATATCTTTTCCAAGCCAGAAATATTAACTTATCATATCGGTATCGAGGTAGAGTCCCCCGCACTCAAATAAAAACAAAAGATAAAAATACCAACTTTAAGAAAAACATTAGCCCCCAAATATTGGGCCCCAAAAATAAAACTACAAAAAGTATTCTTATAAATAAAATTCTCGCGTACTCAGCCATAAAAATCAATGCAAACCCGCCTCTTCTGTATTCCACATTAAAGCCAGAAACTAATTCCGACTCCCCTTCGGCGAAGTCAAAGGGAGTTCGGTTAGTTTCTGCCAAGCATGAGGATAGTCATATTAGAGCTAACGGAATCGTTAAACACACAAACCAAATACCCTCTTGCCCTTTTCTGAATTCTAATAGGTTATACCCTTGTACTAAAAACACAAAAGATAGAAGAATCAGCGCTAGTCTCACCTCATACGAGATGGTTTGTGCAACAGCTCGTAGGCCGCCTAAAAGTGCATAATTGGAATTTGATGCCCATCCCGCCATCATCACAGTATAAACACCTAAACTGGTACAGCTTAGAAAGAATATCAACCCCAAACCGAAATTATTTATCCCCACCCATAAAGGAAATACTAACCAAACTACTAAAGACAAGAAAAGACTAAAAACAGGAGAAAGATAATAAGGAGCATAATTAGAAGCCACGGGATAAGTTTGTTCCTTTCTGAATAATTTAATAGCATCAGCAAAAGGTTGAGGAATTCCTCAAATACCAACCTTATTGGGTCCCTTACGAATTTGAATATACCCTAGCACCTTACGTTCTAATAAAGTTAAGAAAGCTACCCCTACAAGAACACAAACAACTATTATTAATCTTCTTACAACTCTTAAAACTAGGTCCTTTGTTATAATTATTACTTGAGTTGCGTAACTCATACCTAGATTCTAAATCTAGTGCACTTTTCTGCCAAAGTAATACTGGTATTCTTCTTTAGGGCTTCATCCCCAGTGCTTGGTCCTTTCGTACTAAAGCACCTCTTCTAATTAAGGATAGAAACCGACCTGGCTCACGCCGGTCTGAACTCAGATCATGTAAGATTTTAAAGGTCGAACAGACCTTTCAGTTTAAGCTGCTACACCTAAAATAAATCTTAATCCAACATCGAGGTCACAATCCCTTTTATCGATTTGAACTCTCTAAAAGGATTATGCTGTTATCCCTAAGGTAACTTAATCTTTTAATCATTATTTATGGTTCACTTATTCACGTAAAATGTTTAATTAAAGTAAGTTTCTATATTACCTCATCACCCCAACGGAATAAACCCCAAATCATATACCTCCCTTACCCTAAAGTACAAATTTGGTATTTATAAAGTTCTATAGGGTCTTCTCGTCCTCTAATATTATTTTAGCCTTTTCACTAAAAAGTGAAATTCTATATTCCCATGAAGACAGCTTGTACCTCGTTCCACCCTTCATACTAGTCTTCAATTACAAGACTAATGATTATGCTACCTTTGCACGGTCAAAATACCGCGGCCCTTCAATTCTTCAGTGGGCAGGTCATACCTTCAATTCTCCCTAAAGGCGATGTTTTTGATAAACAGGCGAGCACAAATTTGCCGAATTCCTTAACAGGACCTCACTAATATACTTATTTAATCATTATTTATCTTTATCCCTTGTTAATAAAGATATTTCAATGGAGGCCCAAAGAACATAAAATATCTATACCCATAAATAAGTTATAACACTCTTTCATTGGCTACTTCTAAGCCTATCTATTAATAAATCTTGAACTTATGGGTAATTTTAGAGCTTATCCCCTAAAATTGTAGTAATAGACATGCCCTAAGTGGGTATCCTCTATTACCTGAATTAAATTCACCTCTTGAAAAACTAGATACCTTGAAAGTCGGCTGACATTTCATCTCTATCTTCTTATTTTATATAAATTTGATACTTTAACTGATTTAAGAAAATAGCTCCTTTCAAATCGAGAAAATCTTATTTATTATTTATTTGATAAACCCTGATACAAAAGGTACATTAAATAACTTCTTTCTTATGGTTTAATACTCTTTCATTCATCCCTCTCGGTTTACCTTATAAGTTTGTTCACTACTCCCTACTAAAACTCTCTGTTATTTCAATTAATTTATTCTCCATGCCTACTTAGAGCAACCATCAAGACATGATGAATTGCACAACTTCTTCCCAGTGTAAGTGGGATGCTTCCTCTTAAGCTTTGTCCTGCAAACTAGATACACCTTCCGGTACACCTACTATGTTACGACTTATCTCATCTATCTACGAGAGCGACGGGCGATGTGTGCACGATTTAGCACTTTTATCATAAGGGTTATTTTACCTTTATTACACCCAAATCCACCTTCTTTTACTTTTTCATTCTCATTCCGTATAAATTAATTTATTGTAGTCCATCTCCCCTTAAGCATAGACTGCACCTTGACCTGACATACTATTTCCTATCTCTTGGGGATATTTTCTTAAAATCCCCTGATGACGGCGATATACAAGTTGAGATCCAACTTAAGTAATATAAACGTGGGTTATCGATTACGGGACAGACTCCTCTGATTAGTTAAATCACCGCCAAATCTTTGAGTTTTGAGCCTATAACTTTTACTACTCTGGACTCTTCTTGACCTCTGGAGTAGTAGGGTCTCTAATCCTAGTTGCCTACCCAGCCTTTTTAGATTCTCCTGCCTTGGTAAGTCTTAAGACTCCATTAAAATTTCACCTAAAAATAAAGACTTTAAATACTTTCTCCCAGGTAACTTCTTCCAATAATACTCTCCTGCCTTGTTTGTTTAACCGCGGTGGCTGGCACAAACTCCACCAAGCCTATTTAAATTTACCAGTTCCAGGGCTCCCTGATTACTAATACCAAATACTGCGAATTAATCCCCTCCTTTTAGGACAGTTATTTGCATGTAAACTAACTTTACAGAAAGTACTTCTGCCAAGATAAAACTTTATTGGTAAAAACTTAAACGACGGGCTTCTAA